ATAATAGAAAGTTCGTGTATTAAGTCCAAAATTTTCAACAGTAATAAAAGTTTGCTTTGTTCCATTATTACTAAGTTTATATGGTTTCTTGCCAAAAAAAGAAACTCTTTTCGTATTATTCATTGTTAATAATGGTACTAACTCAAAATTTCTATTAAGTTTTTTTTCTTCGGCTTTCCCCCATAAAGAGATTGAATAAAACGAGCTGCTTTTTTTTCCACTGTAATTTAAAAAATAAGTGTTTAAATATCCTTCAAAAGTAAGTAAATAAATCCGAAACATATAAAATGCGGTTAATCCCGCTGTTGAACAAGCTATTATTGCAAAAATTGGCGAAAATAACAAACTATCATTCAGAATTTCATCTTTAGACCAAAAACAAGCAAGGGGGGGAATACCACAAAGAGAAAGTGTTCCTATTAAAAAGGCAGTTTTTGTAATTGGCACATGTTTTGTCAAACCACCCATAAGAATCATATTCTGACTTTTATCGGGAGAATATCCAACTATAGCTTCCATTGAATGAATAATGGATCCAGATCCTAAAAACAACAGAGCTTTCGAATACGCATGAGTAATCAAATGAAATAAAGCGGATCGATAAGACCCCATACCTAGAGCTAACATCATATAACCCAGTTGAGACATTGTAGAATAAGCTAAACCTCTCTTAATGTCTTTTTGAGCAAGAGCTAAAGTGGCTCCTAAGAGTACTGTTATTATACCTATCAAAGATATTATATACATTATAGAAGGGATAACTATAAAAAGAGGAAGAAGACGAGCTACAAGAAAAATTCCTGCCGCTACCATAGTAGCAGCATGTATAAGAGCTGAAATAGGAGTAGGGCCCTCCATGGCATCAGGTAACCATACATGAAGAGGAAATTGTGCGGATTTAGCAATAGGACCCACAAATAATAGAAATGCACACAAAGTAAGGAATAAGAGATTTACTCTATTATTTAAAATTAAATTATTAACTATTTCGAACAAATCCTGAAATTCAAAACTGCCAGTTATCCAATAAAGACCCAAAATTCCTAATAATAAACCAAAATCCCCTACACGATTGGTTACAAAAGCTTTTTGACAAGCATTCGCTGCAATGGGTCGTGTGAACCAAAAACCGATTAATAAATACGAACACATTCCAACTAATTCCCAAAAAAAATAAACTTGGATCAAATTAGAACTAGTAACTAATCCTAACATTGAAGTATTAAAAAAACCCATATAAGCAAAAAACCTCAGATATCCTTGATCATGAGCCATATAATTGTCACTATAAATAAGAACCAAAATTCCAACAGTTGTAATTAATATTAACATAATAGAAGTAAGTGGATCAATAAAGTAACCGAACTCAAAAGAAAATTCATTATTTATGGTCCAAGACCATACATTTTGATGAATGCAACTTAGAAAAATTTGTTGAATAGATAGATAGAATGAAAAGATCATAACTATACTTAACAGAAAAATACTCAGAAAAGTCCACATACGTCGAAGGCTTTTTGTTACTGTCGGAAAAAGTAGAAGTCCAACTCCTAGTAAAATAGGTACTGGAAGTGGAATGAAAGGGATGATCCATGAATATTGATATGTATGTTCCATAAAATAAAAAATCCTTTTTATTTTATTATTAAATTTATTATTTCTTATTCACTGGTTTGGCTATATATATATATTTTTTTTTCAAAGGAGACAATAAAAAAGCACGCGATTTCAAACCTAAATAGAAATTTTTTTCGAATTAGTATAATCCTTCATAAATCTTTCAAAAGAAATAGATATTCAAATCAAAAAACTATAAGTTAGTAAATAATATTACTAGGTTACTCTCAAAAAAATTATTTGTCTTTTTTTTATTACTACGTAAATAAAATTTTAATTTTATGCAGATACCTAAAAAGTGAATTCTAATTCCGTATATACAATAATTTATATACATATATTAAGAATAGAACAAAGATTTACACGAGAAAAAAAGACTTAATATTAATTATATCATAAAAAAACTTTAACTAAAAAAAGTTATTTGAGTTTTATTATTTAAAATTATTAAGGAATTAATTTGAATTTTGGAATTTAGTGATTGTTTTACAGTACACTAAGTGAGCTTTTTTTTTTTGCAAGAAATTTGATTATAATCAAATTTTTTTTTTGATAATATAATCTATTAGTATAAATAGTATAAATTTAATTAAATGGGCGCTCTCGTACGAGATTTCAAACGCTTGAATGTCTTTTTTGTTTTGAAAATAATAGATAATAAAATTTGAAAGAAAAAAATAACGTTATATGGAGATGGAGTATGAAAGAATAGAATAATAAATGTCTTTGACATCCAATTATACCGCTGAAAAAGTTTTTTCATTTTTGAATGGCAGTTCCAAAAAAACGTACTTCTATCTCGAAAAAGCGTATTCGTAAAAACATTTGGAAAAGGAAGGGGTATTCGACATCGTTGAAAGCTTTTTCGTTAGGAAAATCGCTTTCTACAGGTAATTCCAAAAGTTTTTTTGTCCAACAAAATAAATAAAAAATACTAGAATAATTCGAATTATCCTAACTTAAAAACTCATTTTTTTAGAATACAAAAAAAAAAAAGAAAAAAAAAAAAGAATATATAGATAAATAGATAAAAAAGAAAGGTTCCAATTTTTTTTTTCGGGGGGGGGGTTCTGATTTCCCCCATCACTAACTTGACACAATAATAAAGAAAGAAATATCTTGTATTTCCTCTTAACGAGGAAATACAAGATATTTAAGCGAAATCAATAGATTCTTGAAATTAATTTAAGTGAAAAATTTGTCACTTGTTATTGCTCTGAATTTTTATATTCTTTACTTTGAATTAAAGTTATAAAAACATCTATCCACAATAAAAGCATCTATCCACAATAAGTGAATATTATTTAATAATATATCATATATTAAGTGATCAAAAAATCTTATGTTTGTACAATATAAAAAGATACATCAAAAGAGATATTTTGATAATTTTTTTTTATTTCGCTTGAACAATTAGGCAAATCTTATTTTATTTAAAATTTCTAAGAATTTTTAAAAAGTTTTCATTAAGTTTTCATTTTTAGAAAAAGCATTTTTTAATTAATGAAACTTATAAATTTAATATTAATGGAATTTCTAAATTTCATTTCGTGTTTTGTCTTTGAGTTCAAGTCCCAATTACTTGAATTTAGTTACATTTTTCTTAGTTCCATTTTTCATTATATTCTAGAAAAATCTAGAAAAAAAATCTAAAGTACAAAAAGTTAATGAAAAAAATTTCAAATAACTAAGATAAAAAAAATCTTAATTTAATTAAAACCCCAAATACCTCTTTAAACAAATTTTGATTCATGAAATAAATTGTAAATTGCATTAAATTGGTTTCTTTATTTAAATTTTCGTCTCGACGATTGAATAAAAACTTGTTAGTATTGTTTTGAACAAGTTGCCGCTATGGTGAAATTGGTAGACACGCTGCTCTTAGGAAGCAGTGCTAGAGCATCTCGGTTCGAGTCCGAGTAGCGGCATAAGATCGTATAAAAGAGATATTATAAGTTTTATAATCAAATTAATACCCAACTTTTTTTTTATAAAATCGGGTAAAACCTAGTATTAATTTATTAATTTATTAATTTTTAACAAATTTTTTATGATTTTTTCAATTCTAGAGCATATATTAACTCATATATCTTTTTCGGTCGTGTCAATTGTACTGACAATTTATTTTTTCACTTTTTTAGTTAATTTAGATGAAATCATAGGATTTTTTGATTCATCAGATAAAGGAATCGTAATTACGTTTTTTGGTATAACAGGATTATTATTCACCCGTTGGATTTATTCAGGACATTTTCCATTAAGTAATTTATATGAATCGTTAATTTTTCTTTCATGGGCTTTTTCAATTATTCATATGGTTTCCTATTTTAATAAAAAACAAAAAAATTACTTAAACGCAATAACTGCGCCAAGTGCTATTTTTATTCAGGGTTTTGCTACTTCAGGTCTTTTAAACAAAATGCCTCAGTCTGCAATATTAGTACCAGCTCTCCAGTCCCAGTGGTTAATGATGCATGTAAGTATGATGATATTAGGCTATGGCGCTTTGTTATGCGGATCATTATTATCAATAGCTCTTCTAGTTATTACATTTCGCAAAGTCGTACCTACTTTTTGGAACGAGAATATTAAAACAAAAAATTTATTATTATTAAATGAATTATTGGATTTTGATGTACTTTACTACATAAACGAAAGAAATTCTATTTTATTACAACAAAACAGTAATTTTAGTTTTTCTAAAAATTATTATAGGTATCAATTGATTGAACAATTAGATTTTTGGAGTTTTCGTATTATTAGTCTTGGATTTATCTTTTTAACCGTCGGCATTCTTTCAGGAGCTGTATGGGCTAATGAGACATGGGGTTCATATTGGAATTGGGATCCAAAAGAAACCTGGGCATTTATTACTTGGACCATATTCGCAATTTATTTACATATTAAAACAAATAGGAATGTTAGGGGTATCCATTCTGCAATTGTGGCTTCGATAGGCTTTCTTTTAATTTGGATATGCTATTTTGGCGTCAATCTTTTAGGAATAGGTTTACATAGTTATGGTTCATTTACATCGAATTAAATAAAACATTACCCCAAAAATAAAGGAATCCAAATAAAAAAGAATAGCATCCATATATAACTTCATATAAGTTCAGAAATAGAATTTAGTTTTAGTAGTAAATCATCAAGAACCTTTTGAATCAAGTAGTATAATGATTCAAAAGGTTCTCATAATACAAAGACCAAAGACGTCTGATTACAATTCAATTTAATTTTTTTTTATTTCCTGAAAACTATCCATAAAAATAATTAGATAAAATGGATTCGACCTTGTCACTTGCTAATGAGAGCACAAAATCAGGATAAATCCCAATACCAATTATTGGTAGAAGAATCGAGATTGAAAGAAATAACTCTCGGGGTCCAGAATCAAAAAAAGACAAGTTTTTGACATTACTTAACTTGTATCCATAAAACATTTGGCGTGACATAGATAATAAATATATAGGAGTTAATATCATTCCAATTGCCATTACAAAAATAATTAAAATTTTTGAAATTACGAAATATTTTTGGCTGGTAATTATTCCAAAAAAAACAATTAATTCTGCAACAAAACCACTCATGCCCGGTAATGCAAGGGAGGCCATCGATAAGATAGTGAACATTGTAAATATCTTTGGAATGGAGATAGCCATTCCACCCATTTCATCAAGATAAACAAGCCGCATTCTATCATAACTCGTTCCTGCCAAGAAAAAAAGTGCAGCGCCAATAAAGCCATGAGAGATTATTTGTAAAATAGCTCCATTAAGTCCAGGATCCGTTATAGAACCAATACCTATAATTATAAAACCCATATGAGATACAGAAGAATAGGCTATTCTCTTTTTTAAATTACGTTGACCGGGAGATGTTGAAGCTGCATAAATTATTTGAATTGTACCGACTACCATTAACCAAGGAGAAAACAGAGAATGCGCGTGAGGTAATAATTCCATATTAATTCGAACCAACCCATATGCTCCCATTTTTAATAAGATTCCAGCGAGAAGCATACAGGTACTGTAATGTGCCTCGCCGTGGGTGTCAGGTAACCAAGTATGTAAAGGTATAATCGGTGATTTAACGGCAAAAGCAATAAGAAATCCAATATAAAATAGTATTTCGAGTGTGACAGGATAGGATTGATTAGCTAATAGTTCTAAATTTAATGTTGGTTCGTTCGAACCATATAAACTTATACCTAAAACTCCTATTAATAAAAAAATAGAACTTCCTGCAGTGTATAAAATAAATTTTGTAGCTGAATACAGACGCTTCTTTCCACCCCACATGGATAAAAGTAGATAAACGGGAATTAATTCTAATTCCCACATGATGAAAAAAAGTAAAAGATCCCGAGAAGAAAATGATCCTATTTGACCGCTGTACATTACTAACATCAGGAAATGGAATAATCGGGAATCCCGAGTAACTGGAAAAGCTGCTAAAGTAGCTAAAGTAGTAATAAATCCCGTCAGTAAAATCGTTCCTATAGAAAGTCCATCTATTCCCAGCCTCCAGTAAAAATCAAAAAAATTGATCCATTTATAATCTTCGGACATTTGAATTAACGGATCATCCATTTTAAAATTATAACAAAAAGCATAGGTTGTTATAAGAAGTTCTAAGATACAAATGCATATAGTATACCACTTGTTGATTTTATTTCCCCTGTGCGGAAGAAATAACATTAACGAACCGGCAGATATTGGAAAAACAACAATTATTGTTAACCAAGGAAAATCATTCGTGGTAAAGACAAGATACACCAGGTCCAAAGAACGCGTACTCAAAAAAATAAATAAAAAAAATAGAATTTAACTTTTTTGAGTACGAGTACTTGTCAATAAAAAAATCAAATGTATTCTAAATTGATTCAACTGAGGTTTTCGGTAACGTATCAATAAGCTAGACCCATACTTCGAGTTGTTTCATGCCATAAATAAACGCGAACGCTTAAAAAATCCGTTGGACAGGCGGATTCGCATCTCTTACAACCAACACAGTCCTCGGTTCTTGGAGCGGAAGCTATTTGCTTAGCTTTACATCCATCCCAAGGTATCATTTCTAATACGTCTGTAGGGCATGCTCGGACACATTGAGTACATCCTATACAGGTATCATAAATTTTTACGGAATGTGACATAGGATCTATAGTTTTTTGAATGTCATAAATTTTCAATCTAGTAAACTTCTAACTAAATGATATATTAAAATACTAGATGAAGCAATGATTTTCTTTAATAGAATTTTTTAATTAATTCTGGCTCAGTTGAGAAAAAAAGGGGCTAAAATACTTTGATTTCTTAGATTTTCACAAATATAATCTAGTTAAGTCATAACCTATTATATATATGCAAATTTAAACTTATAATTTTTTTTATGCTACTTATTTAATAAGGTCGATTGGTTGATCCGAGTTGATTTTCTGTTACGATAAATTGACGAGACTATACCTAATCCAATAGCTGCTTCAGCGGCTGCAATTGCTATAACAAAAATGCAGAAAATATCCCCTTTTAGTTGGGAATTATCAAAAAAATCAGAAAATGTTACGAAATTCATATTAACTGCATTGAGTATAAGTTCAAGACACATAAGAGCCCTAACCATATTTCGACTCGTGATCAATCCATAAAGACCAATCAAAAATAAATAAGCACTCAAAACAAGTACATGCTCGAGTATCATTCAGCAACTCCTTATCAATTTTGATTCATTTCAAATTTAAATATGAATAATAAAAAAAATTCACCAGATTCAATCAACTAGAATATAACAAAAAAGTCCGAATAAAAACTATATTAGGCAAAAAAATTTTTAAATATATATCATCAAATAAAATCAAAAAATTGAGATTTAAAATATGAATATAGTATTCAATCAAATTGAATGAACAGAAAAAAATCTCATAACATACACAAAGTTTTTTTTGTCTTTACTAATTAGAACGTTTTTTATTGACGAGCCACAGAAATTGCACCTATCAAAGCAACTAAAAGAATTATTGAAATGAGTTCAAAGGGAAGAAAAAAATCTGTTGATAAATGAATTCCTATTTGTTGACTATTACTTATTAAATCTTGCTCTAAAATCTGGTTTAATCTTGTAGTCCAAATAACCCCGTACCATGAAGTATCAAGAATAGTAGAAATTAATGAAAAAAGAAGAGTTGTACAAACCAATGCAGTAATCCCATCCCCAACAGTCCACAGAGTGAAATCTGTGGAATATTCTGAATCATTCATGAACATCACAGCAAATATGATTAAAACATTTATGGCCCCCACATAAATAAGGAGTTGGGCAGCAGCTACAAAATGGGAATTTGATAGAATATACAATAAAGATATACAAACAAGAACAAATCCTAAAGAAAAGGCTGAAAATATTGGGTTGGGAAGTAATACCACCCCCAGGCCTCCTACTAGAAGACCGAATCCCAGAAAAACTAAAAGAAAATCATGTATTGGTCCAGGCAAATCCATTATATTATTAAAATAAAAAAAAATTGAAATCCTTTTCATGACTTTATTAATTTAACCGGGGAATTTCTTTTTAATATGTTTCTAATAGAGTAAAATTAGAATCTAATGGATATGAATTGATGTAGATACAATTATTAGTATTAGAAAAGACAGTTTCACTTTTTATTCTAAAGTTTATTTTCAACCTAGCTATTTTAAGAAAGTAATTACGAATATATTATATTAAAAGATATTAAACGGATGAGTCTTAAGACTTACTATTTTTATATAAAAAAAATACAAGTTTTTTAGTAAATTCTTTATCTTTACTTTATATAATTCAACAGTTTTGAATTATTTTTTTAATAAAATTAATGGGTTTACCCATTTTTTGTTTGAGGGGAATTCAAAATTGTTCGAATAGTGTAATCGTCCATTACTGACATTGGTAAACGACCCAAAGCTATTTGATTATAATTCAATTCGTGACGATCATAAGTTGAAAATTCATATTCTTCAGTCATTGACAAACAGTTTGTTGGACAATACTCAACACAATTACCACAAAATATACAAATTCCAAAATCAATACTGTAATTAAGCAATCGTTTTTTTCTAATATTAGTTTCCAATTTCCAATCAACAACAGGCAGATCTATAGGACATACTCGAACACATACTTCACAAGCAATGCATTTATCAAATTCGAAATGGATTCGACCACGGAAACGTTCTGATGTTATTAATTTTTCATAGGGATATTGAATAGTTACAGGTAAACGATTTGTGTGGGATAAGGTAATCATGAAACCTTGACCAATATATCTTGCAGCTCGTAGGGTTTGTTGACCATAATTCATGAACCCGGTTATCATAGGAAGCATATTGTAATTATCTACGAATAATTTTCTCTTTGTTTCTTTCTCTTGTTTAAAATAAGTATTCGATTCATTTTCAATTTAGAGTGAAAGGAGTTGGAAAGAAGTTGTTAATAATAGATTACCAAGGGAAATGGGTAAAAGAAATTTCCATCCAAGATTTAATAGTTGATCCATTCTTAGCCTAGGTAAAGTCCATCTTGTTGCGATAGAAATGAACAAGAACAAATAAGTTTTAGCTAATGTAATAAAGATACCAATTGTTGTTCCAAAAACGGGATCCCTTTTAAATAGCTCCAGAATAGATATATACGGAATAGAAATATTCCAACCGCCTAAGTATAGAATTGTTACAAATAATGAGGAAATTAATAGATTTAGATAAGAAGCAACGTAAAATAAACCAAATTTGATACCTGAATATTCAGTTTGATAACCTGCTATTAATTCTTCTTCCGCTTCTGGTAAATCAAACGGTAACCTCTCGCATTCCGCTAAGGAAGAAATTAGAAAAATGATAAAACCTATAGGTTGACGCCACAAATTCCATCCCCAAAAACCATATTTTGATTGTGCCTCAACTATATCAACTGTACTTAAACTGTTAGATAATCCTAGTCGGTGATAACATTACTATTCTCACCGCTATTACAAAACCGTACATGAGGTCTTGGCCTCATACGGCTCCTCGGGGGCCGTAAATAAATCTAAGGACCAGATTAGTATTATTTCGTATTATTTAGATGAATATGATATGTTCTAAAATAGATTAATATTATAGAAATATATCTGGAGGTCTCGAATTATACCAATGGAATTCTGTCTGCTCAAATTCTAAGAATAAAAAAAGCGCTTCGGAATTCATCTCATCCTTTACAAATTTTAATTTCTATTTGTTGAGTAATAACTTAATCCTTTAATAAAATACTCCTTGTAAAAAAAAAGTATTTCCGCCCGTCGTGGTTTTCAATTACGAAAAAGAATTAGACATCCTATTAGTTTATTATTCATGACAGAAATGAAATTCTATTTTATTTTCATATAGTTCGAACTATATGAAAATAAATCTCCTTGTTTCGTTCCTATTCTTCTGTCTTTTTTAGAAAAAAAGTCGGTGGACTTAAAAAATAAAGGATTATTTCGTTTCTGATAGTCATTACATTTATCGGTGGATAGGAGCATACTCTGAATCGGAATCTTGGGGAGTACTGCCTGATCATTTCTACTAACTTCAAGCCCCAATTAACCTTCTTGTTTTTTGTTATCTTATGTTATGCATAAATATCCTTTTCAATTTGCTTAATCTCTATATACAAATTCTTTGTGTATTTTGGTGTTTCTAACTATCCACTCATTTTTCCCTAATTCTAATTGCCGCTCACTTTGTAATACATGTATGTTAATCTATATAACTCAGAATAACTCAGAGTGAAAACGTCATACGGTTAATATTTTTAACCCGCTTCAAGGCAGGATGACCAATCAACCAACCATGGGGTAAAATGATTCTTACGTTATGTTTCTTTCCGTTTAACCTTTGTACATAGGAAATGAGACTCAATTTATCTTTTTACTGCTAATTTCTGAGCAGTTTTTTTTCACTCATATATAACTATCAAATTCCTTTTATTATTATTAATATTCATCCCAAAGAGAAATATATATATTCCATTTTTTAACTTAATTCGTTTAGAAGAAACGGAATAGTCAAAAAAAACGTTTATGTTTCAACGAATCGCACGTAGAGATATTGATAAAACACATAGAGTTAATGGTATTTCATAACTAATCGATTGGGCAGCAGCTCGCAGACCACCTAAAAAAGAATATTTATTATTTGATCCATATCCTGACATAAGAAGTCCAATTGGAGCAATACTTGAAATAGCAATCCATAAAAAAATACCGATATTGAGATCCGCTAAAACAAGGTGATTGCTAAAGGGAATTACTGAATAACTTAGTAAAATTGAGATAACTGCGATAGATGGTCCAATACTAAATAAAGGAGTATTTCCTCTAGATGGACGAAGGTCTTCTTTGAAAAGTAGTTTTGTCCCGTCAGCTAGAGCTTGAAGAATTCCCAACGGGCCGGCGTATTCAGGTCCAATACGTTGTTGTATCCCTGCAGATATTTCTCTTTCTAACCACACAATTACTAATACACCTGTTATGATTCCCAATACAAGAGAAAATATAGGGACAAATATCCATACGAGTCCATAGACCTCTTTTAAAGATTCCAATCTAACAAAAGAATTTATAGTTTCTACTTCTGTTGCATAAATTATCATTTTAACGATCAACTTCTCCCATAATTATATCTATGCTACCGAGTATCGTCATAATATCAGCCAATTTCATTCTTTTAACTAGTTCAGGAAGAATTTGCAAATTAATAAAACCTGGTGGTCGGATTTTCCATCTCCAAGGAAAACCACTTTGATCTCCTATGAGAAAAATTCCCAACTCCCCTTTTGGAGCTTCAACTCTTACATAAAGTTCTTGTTTCGATAATTCAAACGTAGGAGAAGGTTTTTTACTAATGAATCGATATTCAAAATCATTCCATTCTGGATTCCTTTTTCTATCAAAGTCTCTGCTTTCTAAATTCTCATAGGGACCCCCTGGAAGTCCTTCCAGAGCCTGTTGAATAATTTTGATGGATTCTGTCATTTCGCTAAGTCGTACTAAATAACGAGCTAATGAATCTCCTTGTTTTTGCCACTGAATTTCCCATTCAAATTCATCGTAAGACTCATAACGATCAACTTTACGAAGATCCCATGGTATTCCGGATGCGCGCAGCATTGGTCCGGATAAACCCCAATTTATTGCTTCTTCCCCATCAATAATTCCAACTCCTTCAACTCGTTCTAAAAAAATAGGATTTCGTGTAATTAGTTTTTGATATTCAACAACCTCTGTTAAAAAATAATCACAAAAATCCAAGCATTTATCTATCCAACCATAAGGTAAATCAGCCGCTATTCCTCCAATACGAAAAAAATTATGCATCATTCTCATACCGGTGGCAGCTTCGAATAGATCATATACAAACTCTCGTTCTCTGAAAATATAGAAAAAGGGAGTCTGGGCCCCAATATCTGCCATAAAAGGGCCGAGCCATAACAGATGAGAAGCTATACGACTCAATTCCAGCATAATTACTCTTATATAGCTGGCCCTTTTCGGAATTTGAATATTTCCCAATTGTTCTGGTCCATTTACTGTTATTGCTTCTGTAAACATAGTAGCTAAATAATCCCATCGCGTTACATAAGGTAAATATTGTATAATTGCTCGATTTTCTGCAATTTTTTCCATTCCTCTGTGTAAATAACCCAATATGGGTTCACAGTCAACAACATCCTCACCATCGAGAGTAACAATTAAGCGAAGAACACCATGCATAGATGGGTGGTGAGGTCCCATATTGACTATCATAAGATCTTTTCCTGTAACTGGTCTCTTCATAAGTTTTTCCTTTATTCGTTTTGGCATGAATTAGATTACTGAAAAAGAAGTTTATCAAAAATTCAAGATCAAAAAATTAACTAATTCACAATTTTGGAATTTACCGAGTTTTGAATTCCCGAATATTCAACTGATTTATTAATTCTTTATAACGTACTCTATTTTTTTTTGACAAATAAGCCAACAGTCGTTGACGTTTTCCCAGAATTTTTCGTAGACCCCTCTGAGATAAAAAATCTTTTCTGTGCAATTCCAAATGGGAAGTAAGCCTTCGTATCTTATTAGTGAAACTTAATACTTGAAATTCAACTGATCCCCTGTTTTCTTCTTTTTTTTCTTGAAATGAAATGAATGAATTTTTTATCATAAAAAGAAATCCTTCCCTTTTTAATTTTTAATATGAATTGAAAAATATGAATTTTACTGATCAGTAATAATAATGGTAGTTTTTTTGTATTTTTTTGTACAAGGATCCGAATTTAATTATAAACTTTGTAATTCTTTATTTTATCAAAAAAAGTCTAAGTTTCGATTTAAACAAGAAGGGTTCTGTTAATTTATTTATGGATCTGCTCTGATTGGTATCTATGTCATTGATTAAATGAATCTCATGTATAAAGATTGAATTAAAAAAAATTCCTCATATTTGTGCATACAATTGTTTTCATATAACTTAACTTATATATTATATATAGTAAAAAGATAGTAAAAAGGATCTATCATTAATTAATTTGAAATCGTGTATACATATGTATTCTTATCATACTGAAACGATTTCCGTTAGTAGTATTAAACCAATAGCGATTCATACAAGCTAAATCTTCTAATCGAAAATTGGGCCAAAGAAAGGATTTTAATTTAATTAGGGTCTTTTTATCCTTATCAAGATCTTTCTTTTTATGTAAAACTGTGGTCAAGTTTTTAATATTCTTATCAAATCTTGAGTTTCTATCCCTCGCATTTTTTTTTTTTAAGTTGAAACAAATTAGAATTCGAAATTCTCTACGTCGTTTAGGGGATAGAATGTTTTCAGGGATAAAGAAATCATAATTGTTTTTTTTATCAATATAGCTTTTTTTTTTGTATCTTTTACTTATTTTGGGTTTGTTTTTATGAACTAATGAAATACCTATTGTTCTATATATAATAAGCTGTCCATCGTTTTTTACAGATAAACGGACAGGTTCAACAATCAATATTCCTTTTTTCATTAATTTTGTAAAAGTGAAATTCTTCTCAATCATTATAATATCTAGGCTAAGCTCTCCTCTTTCAATACAAGATATGGTTATCTCGTTTGGATTTTTTAGTCTAACCAAGAGACAGTATACTTTTATATTGTTGATAATTTTTTGATTCAAAAAACAGTTCCATCGCAACTGAAAACGCGAATACCTTGTGAGAAATAAATCAAGTTCCGCTTCGGTATTACTTTTGTATTGTTTTTTATTTTTACGTTTTTTTATCTTCGATTCTGCATAATTTTCGTCAATATTTTTTTCTTGGTTTAGTAGAGCTGATTCAGGATTTCTTTGTTTTTCGTTATCTGATTCAAGCTCTCCTTGACCCGCCAATTCGTTTTCTTCTTTATTTAGATTATAAAACTGAAGGGATCCTTTTTCGTTTGATGGTATAAAACCTTTATTCTTTAGAGTGATCTTTTTATTAACATTTTTTTTTTCATTAAAATTGAAAAGAAGTAATTTAATTGGTATGACCCACGGTTTCGTTTTATAGGTACTAGAAAAAAAGACAAATTCAGGAAAAAAAAAAAATTCAAAATTTGTTAGCCGACGATTTAGTATTTCTTCATTCATTCCCATCCAATCAAAAAAGTTTCTTTTTTGATTGGCAAGATACGTCTTAGTTATTTTATCAATTTTTTGATAATTCTGAACTTTAGTCCTACTATCGTTTTTTTTACTCTTGGTATCAACCCAGGGCCTCATATTGACTTTTTTTCTAAACAAAAAGGGGAGAATTCTCCAATCCAAATATTTTCTATGCCCAATTTCCCCTATAACCCGAATATTATATTTTTCTAGAAAAGAAGAGACTAAACAATTATCTAGAGCAATGCCTATAGACATGTCAAACATTTTTTCTCTAGAATTAATAGATTTGTAGCAAAAAAGATTATATTGATAATCTTTTTTAAATTTAAGTTTTGGATTAAATAATGAGTTGTCCTCAAAAAATTTTTGTTTTTTGTAATTATCAAATTTATTTTTTTCATTTTCATATGAATCCGGTTTGATTAAACTTTTATTTAGAACTAGAGAGTCCTGGTTTATTTTCTTTTTCCACCTTTGGGTTATTAATCTAGCCCATGCAACCTGAGGTAAATTGTATTGAAAATTACTTCGTAACCAGTGTTTCCATTGATTTACTTCGGAATTTAAAAAGGTTTTATCTTTCAGTTCATAATCAAAGATTCCCTGTTCTTGAACCAAATCCTTTATTTGATTTTTAACAAAAAAGGATGTTATGCATATGTTATATTCAAGAACAGCTTTTAATTTAGAAAAGTTACTAACTTGAATTTGTGATAATTTGTAAAATACATATGCTTGTGATAAAGAGCATAGGTCATAACTAAAAAATTTTTTTTTTGATATTAAATTTTTTATAGTCGAAATAAAAAAAATGGTATTTTTTTTATTTTTGTTTTTTTCTCCATTTTCTTCATTCTTGTAAATATAAATAGATTTATCAAGAATTTCTTTTGTTGATTCAAAAAAAAGTTGTGTAGTAATTCTTGGAATATTAATGATACCTAGAAAAATAGTTATAAATAGTTGTTCAAGGAAAAATTGACAAAAAAAAAAAAATTTACGAATTAATCGGATATTTTTTCTTTTGAATGTCTGCCAACTTTTTTTTAATGACTCAATTATTTTAGAATCATAACGCGGTTTGTTACAACGATTAGTATTAGTTAGGTTTTCTTTTTCTTTTAAAATTTCTTCCGTTTGATTTTTGATTGTCTTTATTCTATCAATCAAATTTTTTATTTTGTTTTCGCTGAGTGAAGAATTTATCCACTCCATGGATTTTTTTTGAACAGATAGTCCATAAATCATCTGATTACTCATTATTGAATCTTTTTTAGTTTCATTTAATTCCGATATTTCTCTTAAGTCAAATAATGGAATTCTATTTTGTTTTGAAATATTTTTTAGTTTTCCTTTTAGAAAAAGCAGGTTTTTTTTAATCCAGTTTTGAATTTCTTTTGCGACTTTTAGGAAAATTGTTGCTCTTTCTTTGAAAATACTTAAAACCCAAAAAGGCTTCGTTTTGAATTTTTTGATTCGTTTTTTTAATTCTTTAAAAATGGGTTCAAAAAAGGACGGCTTTTTTTTGGCCGAACCAAACGGCAGTTCAGTTTCCATTCCCCAAACTGTTAAAAAACAAAAATCGTTTTTTTCTCCTTTGTCTTTTTTTCGAGCCTTCTGAGATGATTGAACTTTCGATTTATGCCAAGGTTTAAGATAAAAAGGAAATAGAATTTTTATTTGAATACCATCTGTTAACCAGTTTCTTGGAAATTCTGTTTCGGATAGTTGAACCCCATTATAAGTACATTTAACATGCATTTCACGTTTCCAATCCTTTAAATCCTCAGACCACTCAGGAACTTGAAATAGTAATGCACGAGTGCTATTTTTAATTATTATCAATAAAGGTAATATAAGATATTTTCTAAAAATAGATTGAGTTATTAAGAGCAAACCTCGTATTGTTTGAGAAAATAGGAAGCTATCCCAAGTTTCTGCAATTTCCATCCGTCTTGTTTCTTTTCTTTTCGATTGTTCGTCTTCTTTTTTATCAATTTTTTTTTTTTTTTTTTTCCACATGAAATTTCTAAGAATTTTTTTTTTTAGCCCCCATAAATCAAACGAAAAAAAAAAAAGCTTATCTATTCTATCAAAAAAAAGAGGGGAATGTACTTTTGCTTGAAAAAATTCCCAAATAACAGTTTTACGCCTTTGGGAACGCATGGATCCTTTAATTAGATCTCGACGAAAATCAGAGTGTTGTGAATAACGTATCAAAGCCATTTCATCTTTTTGATCAGAATTTTGATTATCTTTTAAATTAGTATAAATTCCGTTATGTGACTCTTTATCAGTAAAAACCACTACAGGTTTTGCTTTTCTTGAACGAATTCCAGGTTCCGTTGGTACATTTTCTTCATTTTCGCCTTCCAATTCTTCCAACTCACTTGTTAATTTATATGACCATTGAGGAACGTTTTTATTTATTTCATGGAAATAAATACCATTTTTTATAAGAGTTTGATTATTCTTTTCAGCTATAACGACATCAAATAAAATTTTGAAAATTTGTATTTCTTCGTCTGAATGACTTTTTTCTTCTCGGGGTTCTGAAAAAAATGAAAGTTTTTTCTCTATTGATAACGATTGTCTATTAAATTTTTCTATTGTTTGTTCAAATTTTTGAGAATTAATCTTCAGCAGTATACCATGAATTTTGTTTATCCAAGATCCTCCTATACCTATATTAATATAGGTTTCGGTTATTATTTGGAATGGAAGTAATTTTTTGACTTTTCCGCGAGAGATCCCATGCAAAAACGGATCATAAAGTTTCGGTAAATATTCTTTTTTAGTTTCGTTATGACAAAACCGAGTCGTTTTTTCCAGTATATTTTCAAAAGACTTTTTCTTATCTAAAGCTTCAATTCGATTGAAAAATGCGTTTTTTAAGTTTTTTTTTTTTTCTTCATTGATCAAACTCCAATAAGCAGCCATTTGATCAACGGGTGCTTTTTCTCTTGTAAATGAAGGTATCTTTTTTTGGATCATTTCAAAAAAAGTGGAAAGATTGGGGGGATATGTAAAAGATATTCGTTCTTTTCCATCACTTTGACATGTAAAAAAAAAATATTGTGACATTTCATTTCTTACAGTATTTTCAATTTTATCATTTTTTATATATCGATTTGGTCGATTCCATCTTTTATAATCGAAAACTAGAGTTACAAAAGGTTTTTCAAACCATAAAAACTGATCCTCTTTTTTTTTTATT